TTAAAAAAATTTATGAGCCATAGAAACTGTAAAACTAAAGGATCCTCTTTTGTTTTTTTGAGTTAATCTAGCTGTAGTAATATAATTTGCTTTACTTCTAGCTAAACTACCATATTGAATTTTTTTTACAGTTCTTCTAGGAATAATTTTACCTTTCATTAATCTCCCTCCTAAGTTAATATTCACCCCAGTTAAAATAGTAGTCCATTTAGTATATATTTTTTGATTACTTTTAAAAAGTATTTTTTTAGATTGATATTTTAAAAATCTACCAATAATTCTACTAAAAGAATTTCTTCTAGAAAGTCCTAATTTACCTAAAATCTGAACTAAGATTTGACTATTATGACTTACGGAATATAATTGAGTTAAATCTAATTGTACTGGTTTTTTAAAATATTTGCTTAATTTTAAAGATAAACCTTGTAATTTTTTAAGATTTAAATCTAAAAATTTAGTATTTCTTAGTTTTCTATTTACAATGTAATAAAATAAATTTATGACTACTTTTTTAGGAGATACTTGTATATTAGGACTACTTATGACACTAGACATTTCAAAGAAAGAATATTCTAATATTTTATTAACATCTTTGTGTAATATTTTATTATTAAAAGTTTTTGAATTAAATTCATATAAAGTATTTTTATTTTGAGCTAATTCTATATCTAAAGGTGTAGTTAATCTACATAATTTATATAGTAGATTTGTTTTACCTCCGGACACTACTCTTTCTTTTTTAGGTACATAACTTAACATATCTACTTGATCATAATAACTTGATTTTTTTTGAGGTTCTTTGATTTCTTGAATCATTTTTTTTGATTCCAGGATTATATTTTCTTTGGATAGATTTAATCTTCTAGCATATTTGACTATTTCTTGTATTGAAGAGGGATCCATGTTTTGAGGTTGATAATCTCGTAAATTTTTAAGTACTTCAATATCTATTCTAGAATATTGATTATTGATTGGTAAAAAACTTTGATTTGTTTTCATTTTTGTTTTTTGTTTTGTTTTTATTACTTTTCATAACAAGGCTATAAAGATTATAGCTACTTTACTTTACCAACATATTTGTGATAATATACGTTACGTTTTACCCGGATGGAGAATATACTGTTTAATATAAAGGATACTATTTATATTTGAAAAGTAAAGCTTTAAGCTAATAGACTTAAAAGGTAAGAATATTTATATTAATAAAAAGTGTATCCTTATTTAATATTTATAATTCTTAATTAGCTTTATTTTAGGGAAGGATATAGTCTTATTTATATAACATAGGTCCTACTTATATTAAATATAAGGGGAGTATCCTGTATATATATATGACTATATATATTTATATCTATTTTTATTTTTTAAAAATTAAAAATTTTAAACTTAACTCCTAATACATATAGAAGAAAGATGTTAATGATTAACTTTTTTTTATATTAATAAATATAATGTATTAGGCTGCATCTATCCATGCTAAATAATCTTGAATTGAGACTGCTTCTATGGCTATAGGCATAAATCCATGATATACACCACAGATTTCAGAACATTGACCGTAGAAAGTACCAGCTCTTTCAGCTAATATAGAAGTTTGATTTAATCTACCTGGAACAGCATCAATTTTAATACCAAAAGAAGGTACGGCAAATGAATGAATTACATCAGCACCTGTAACAATTAATCTAATATGTGTATCTGTAGGTATAATTACTTTATTATCAACATCTAATAATCTAAATTGACCTAATTCTAAATCAGAATCTGGTATCATATAAGAATCAAATTCAATTGATTCTCCACTTACATTAATATAATCACTATATTCATAAGACCAATACCATTGGTGACCTACGACTTTTATTGTAATTGTTGGTGAAATAACTTCATCTAATAAATATAATAATCTAAATGAAGGGAAAGCTATAGCTATTAAAATAAAAGCAGGAGTAATAGTCCAGATTAATTCAATTAATGTACCGTGATTTAAATATTTATGTACAATAGGTGAATTATTAGAATTAAAATAATAAATAATAGAACCTATTATCCAAAATACACCTACACAAATTACCACTAAATAGAAAAAGATAGTATTGTGTAATTCTACTATCCCTGTGAATCCTGGAGCTGCACTATCTTGAAATCCTATTTGCCAAGGTTGTGGGGCATCGTTATATATAGTATTAAAAATTGAAAAGAATTTTAACATTATTTTATTTTTTATAAAAAATTTATTTTATTTTTATTTTTGTTTTTTAACTTAGTTTACTGGTTCCTCTTACTATTTATTTTTAATTTAATTAATTTAATTAAAAAAGTAGAGCTAAATACCTAGTCTATAAGACCATCATGATTTATCATCATTGTTTAATTTGTGAAGCAAAAGTTATTAAATTAAAGGCATCCTAAGTTACATCTTATAAGAAATATTTTACTAAGTAAAATAATAAAATAAAGGAGAATTGAACTCACAAATATATCTATATTCCATCTCTCCTTCTAGATTAAATAATAATATGAAGGTATAGTAAAAAACCTAAAAACTCTAACTCTAATCCTTATAAATTAAGCCTCCAGCCTCAGCTAAGCGTAAGGTGCCATAAGGATAAGGTTCTATAACTATCCATATGAGAGGTTTATAAAAATGGTATGAAAAGAGAATATAAAGATTATAAACTAAGAGGCTATCAGGATAATATATACTTAAACCATTAAGCAACCTTATTTTTTGTTTTGTTTAAATTAAAACATCTTAATGGATTTGAACCAATGTTTAAAATTTCGAAGATTTTTGTTTTAACCCTTAAACTAAAGATGTCATACCAAAAATAAATAGCTATACGAGTAAAGAGACTTGAACTCTTAAAATAATGAAAACCTAAGATTCACTCGGCTACCAATTTCGACATACTCGCTCTAATCTTTAAGAAAAAAAAAAAGTTGGAGGCCTAAAATATAAAATATAATATATAAAATATAAAATATTAAATATAAGATATAAAATATAAAATATAAATCCAAAAAAAAGATTAATAAAAATAAGGGGTGGGGGATTCGAACTCCCGGTCAATAATGTGTAAGATTACTGCTTTAACCAACTAAGCTAACCCCTTTTAAATAACCTAAGGGGGTTACAAAATAATTATTATCCAGCTGCACTTTCCAGTACAGCTACCATGCTATGACTTTTGAGATGTTACCTCAATGAATTAACTAAAGCCAATAAGCTTAACCTAGTTGTTTTAAAGACAAAACAACAATAGTCCTAAACTAAACTAAGAAAAAAACTTATCTACCTCCAGTTTCCTCCACTAAAGGCTTCTTCCCAGCGACAGACAGTTAGTTCATCACGAAACTCGCTTCACCGTTGCGCTACTTATCAACGATTACTCGGAATTCCTTCTTCATGCCTCCGAATTACAGGAGACAATCCGTCTAAATTTAATATAAATCACTTTTTTTAATGATTAGCTCCACTTCTTGTGGGAAGTATTGCGTCACTTTGTAAAAGTTTTTGTGGCACGTCTATAGCCCAGAACATGAGGGCCATAACGACTTGTCTTAGCCCCATTTGAATCTCTATCAAATTCATTAGTTATTAAGAATAAATTAATAACAGGGATTTCGTTCGTTAGTGGAATTAACCTAATGTTTAACAACACGAACTGAAGACAGCCATGCAACACCTGTACTTAAGTATTTTAAATATTTAAAATACTCCTTAAAAAGTTTGTATGCAAGTTCTGGTAAGGTTTTACGCGGATTATCGTATTAAATAACATGCTTCACTCCGTTTGCTTCGAGACCGACTAATTTTTTTGTTTTCGACTTTGCAGTTGTACTCACAAGGCGGAATGGTTATCGTGTTAACTTCGCCTCTAGTTTTAATTAAACTAAAGACTACCATTCATCGTTTACAGAAAGGAGTACCTGGGTATCTAATCCTATTTCCTACCCTAACCTTCGTTTCTCAGCGTCAATCATTAATGGAAAGTGGCCTTCGCACTTAGTATTCTGCTTAGGATCTACGGATATCAGCCCTCATCTAAGCGTTATACACTATAACCTCTTTTTGATTCTAGCTTTCAATTAGACTACTTTATTTGTTTAATCATAGTCTTATGAAAACCGCCTACAAACCCTTTACGCCTGTTTAAGATGATTAACGTTTGCGTCTCTGGTCTTACCGAGTCTTCTGGCACCAGATTTGGACGACACTATTAGTAAGGTATTATCATTATTTTCCCTTACGACATCATGAATTTGAAGAAATTCTATGATTTCAGTTAGCTAGTTCACTCTTGCGAGCATTGACTAATATTCTTGACTGCTGGTAGTTTAATACTACTTGGGAGATCTCATTCCCAATGTGGCCAGAGGTTCTTTCAAACTTGACTTTCGATCGTCGGCTTGGTAGGCCTTTACCCCACCAACTACCTAATCAAATTAAATAGAATCCTATAGCAGAAGTATCTCCTTTATTTATTTATCTCCTATTTCTGAAGACTATAGGGTATCTTATCTAACATACTCACCTCTACACCTTATTTTCTAATATTATATAAATATTTTGAAAACAACGATTTGCATGTCTTAAACTACTGAAAAACGTTCAATCGGAACCAAAATTAAATTCTTGCTTATTATTAAACTTTCTAATCTTAATTAGATATTGAAAGTCGTATTTTATATGCTTAACGCAATGTTTACTATCTCTTTTATTTTTAAAAATAAACATAACTTTTTTAAATTTAAATAAAAATTAATTAAATGATTTTTTTATTTTATTTTATTATTTTATTTTTTTATTTTATTTTATTTTTTTAAAAGTAATTGGTATTTTATTTTTTTGCTAGCTGAAAAAAAGAATTGAACTTTTATCTTACCGTCATGAATGGTAGGTTTTAACCTTTAAACTATATCAGCGAGAGTTTTTTAAAAAATTTAATTTTATTTTTTATAAAAAAGCCTAAACTACTTATACTCATAACCTAACATCTACTAAATTTTAATAGTTTAGAAATTAAAATTATAAATTTTAAGATAATAGTAGAGGAAAAATAGATAAGTGTAGTAGGGAGTTAGATAATAGTAAGAGTAGTTTTGTATATACTATATACTTAAAGCCTGTAGGCTTAAATAGTGACTGAATTATCTATAAATAATCATAAGTATAAATAGGTCATTCTATGACACCTCTTTTATATAAAGAAAACATACAAAAGTGTTAGAATCAATTATATAAAAAAATAGGAAGATATATGTCAATTTACTATATTTTGATAAAGAAATAATTATTCTTTATTTACACCACAAATTTCTTTGTTTTATTATTATTAAACATACTTATAACCTTACTAAATTATGAATATATTTTCATAATCCCAGTTTTAATTATCTTAACTCTGTATTAAAACTTATTTAATATTTTAGGGCTCCAATTTAAATAAAAATTATTTTTTTTTGTGCTTGTCCTGCTTATAAGTTAAAGGGTAAAATCAGAGACTTGAACTCTGAACAGCGTCGCCACAAGACGTTATTTTGCCAATTAAACTAATATTACCTCTTTTATATTTTCTTTTCTTCTTAGATTTTTTGTTTTTGTTTTTGTTTTTGTTTTTGTTTTTTTAAGACGTATCCGTGAATAAGATGTAGAGATTTACATGACTAGCTGGTACCACACTTACTGCTTTTATAGATGCTACTGAATTATCTACAAGATTAGTGGTAGTAGGAGTCACTGTTTTAGTTAATTAGGGAATATCTGCAGATTATCCTTATCCCCCACTTTTTGAGAAAATTATAGAATTATAAATTTGCTCTCATATAAAAAATTTAATTCATAAAATTTATATCTGTTTACTAACATTTTAGTTTAACTCTAAAAAAGTAGATAAAATACTTATTTCAAGAGTGTAATTGTCTGGTAAACAGTTAGTTAAACAGGTTAGAATAGGTTCTATACCTTTACTAGCAATAAAAAAACAAAAAACTCCTTACAAAATGTTAATTTAACAACGATAAAATGAATTCAACGGTAGAAAGTGTATTTTAAAAATCTAATAAAGACCGTATAAATACCCCTAAGCCCAACAAGGACAAATAAAAATAATCACTAAATATGACTTTAAGTATATAAAATTTTAATCTTCTCGTTTAAGATAAAGATGATCTAAATTTTTTTAAATTTAAAAATGTCCTATTTCTCTATAGATACACTATAAATGATTGAAGAATTTTAAATTATAGGATATATAGTCTAAAACCTTTTATAAAAAACAACAAATAAAAGAGTATATATTTAATTAAATCATATAATTGAGACAAAACAAAAAAATAACGGTAGATGACAAATTGGCTCGTCACTCCTTTTGGGTAGGAGATATATAGCGTGTTCGAATCGCGCCTACCGTATATATTTAATATAATATAATATATCTTACTTAAATAAAAAAAGTAAGATCTTGGTGTCATGGCAGAGTGGTTATTGCGGAGTACTGTTAATACTTTTTATCAGAGGTTCAATTCCTCTTGACGCCTATAAAAAATATCGAGTGTTTTAGAGTATACCTCGTCTACCAGGTTAGGACTGAAAAAAAGAAAAGATAAAATCTAAATAAATTAAATATATTCATACTCAATTATTTCTAATTCTTTTTTAAATTAAAAGAAGTATTTAAATTAAATGAGTTTAACGAACATGTTGAAATTGGTAAACAATCTCCTCTTAAGCAGGAGTGGAAGTAATTCCTTAAGAGTTCGAGTCTCTTTGTTCGTAAGTTTCCCAGACAGTGTTTAAATCAAAACCTCAGCGAAATAGTGTAATGGTGTGCACGACAGCTTCATGGCCTGTTAGATAAGGTTCGATTCCTTTAATCGCTAAACCAGAAACAAAAAAAAAATAAATAAAAAAAAACAAAAAAAATAAAAAGATACCATCTAATTTTAGGTCTTTTAGTATAACGGTTCGTACGGCTCCCCTTCAAGAAGCAAGTATCAGTTCAATTCTGATAAAGATCACAAATTAATTCCTTCTCTTCCTTTGCCTTTTGCCTTAACGGGTACGGGTACGGGTACAGGTACAAGGGAATGTAGAATAATTTTTAGATCTTTAGTGTTATAAAATCTAAAAAATTTAGAGCTAAACAGCACAGAGGATAGTTAAAGAGAAATTAAAAAAAACACTTTTTAATTTCAGTTCAATTAGAAATGAATTCTTGGCTATCTTCTACCAATGCTAAAGAGATAGGTACTCTATATCTTATCTTTGCAGTTTTTGCAGGTATGATTGGTACAGCCTTTTCAGTTTTAATCAGATTGGAATTAGCTGCACCTGGAGTGCAAGTACTACAAGGAGATCATCAATTATTTAATGTTATAATTACAGCACATGCATTTATAATGATCTTCTTTATGGTAATGCCTGCCCTAGTTGGAGGTTTTGGGAACTACTTATTACCTGTTCAAGTAGGAGCGCCAGATATGGCCTTTCCAAGATTAAATAATATATCATTCTGGTTATTACCTCCTTCATTAATTTTATTATTATTAAGTTCTTTAGTTGAAAATGGAGCTGGAACAGGATGGACAGTTAAAGATAAGCTGTCTTATTACAGTAATGTAATAATAAATAAACTCTACTTGATGCAAGAAACTCCTCTATTGTTAAGTATCTTTTTATTTAACAGCGGAAGTAGCTACCTATTCAATATACACAGAATGGTAAAAATGTTACTGACATGGGGACAATTTGCCTGGGTAAATCTTATTACCCATCAGAGACTAAACGTAGAGCATCCTTCTATAATTAAAAACTAAAAATATAACAGTGCAATCATTAAATCAAAATAAAGAAATATTTTATGAATGGTTAGTAGGCTTTACTGATGGAGATGGTACCTTTTCTATATCATATTCTAATGGAAAATGGTCTTTAGGTTTTAAGTTAAGTCAACAGGAATATAACATGAGAGTATTATATTATATTAAAAATCAATTAGGTATCGGAAATATAAATAAAGAAAGTAAAAGTAAAATGGTTAATTATATAATAAGAGATAGAAAAAAATTAGCTTTAGTTATTTTTCCTATCTATGATAATTATCCATTATTAACAAGTAAATATTTTTCTTATCTAAATTTTAAGGAAGCTTATAAAATCTTAGAAAATACTAGTTTAACTAAAACTCAACAAGATGAATTAATGTTTGAACTAGTTAAAAAAGATCTACCTAAAGATTATATTTCTCCAGCTTGGAAAATAGTTAACAATATAGTATCTAATACCCATGATGCTAATAAAGTCATGAGCAAAGCATGGTTAATAGGCTTTACTGAAGCAGAAGGAAGTTTTTATCTTTTAAATAAAACTAAAGATAGTATAGTTCATGGTTTTGAAATAACACAAAAATTAGATTTAATAGTTTTATCTTCTATAGGACATATTCTAGGGATTAAAACTAGTACTAAAAAAACACATTATACAATTGTTACAACAAATTCAAGAAGTATTGAAAATATTATCAAATATTATCATAACACTATGAAAGGAATGAAATCTTTTGAATTTAGAGTTTGGGCTAGATGTTATGTAAAACACAAAGGTGATTTTACTAAACTTAACGAAATTAGAAATAAAATTAGAAGTCAAAAACTAGGTACAACCATATTAAAAAAATAAAGCACTTTTATATTATTAGTTAGAAGGATGAAGACATAGTCCGATCTTTAGCGAAAGCTAAAGCGAGTAATGATAGTTAAATCTATTCTAAATAAATAAAAAATATATTTTTATTTAGGTGCAATAGATTCATGAGATTACCAACATTTTTTTTTGTTATCCTCCTTTAGCTGGTATCCAATCTCACTCTGGTGCATCTGTAGATTTAGCTATCTTCAGTTTACACTTAGCGGGAGTATCTTCTTTATTAGGAGCTATTAATTTCATTACTACTGTACTAAATATGAGAACTAATGGAATGAGTTTACATAAATTACCTTTATTCGTATGGGCAATTTTTGTTACAGCAATTTTATTATTATTATCATTACCAGTATTAGCCGGTAAACTTATTCTGCCGGCTTTAAATGCGGCTATATGCTGGAAACTGTATTACTTTATTAACGAAAGTGCTACACAATCAGCAGGAAACTTATCTTATTTAAATATTTTAGGGATCCTCAGAGACTATACGCCGCAATTAATCTGTTGTAAAATACTACCTTTAATTAAACTAAAAAATTTATCGCTGTTTCCTAAAAATAACAAAGATTTAAGTTATTTAAATTTTAGTTCTTATTTAACTGGTTTAATCGAGGGTGATGGAACCATAGTTGTTCCAAAAACAGAAAGATCCAGTAAAGGTAAAATAAATTATCCTTCTATTCAAATTGTTTTTCATTTAAAGGATTTTCCATTAGCCTTAATGATTCAAAAAGAATTAAAAAATGGATCACTTTCTAGAAAAAAAGGAGTCAATGCTTATATATTAACTATTAATAATTCTGAAGGATTATTATTATTAACTTCATTAATGAATGGTAATATGAGAACTCCAAAAATCTATTCTCTATATAATTTAATTGATTGGTTAAACTTAAGATTTGAAGAAATAAATATACCTAAAAAACCTTTAAATATAAGTCCTTTAGAATCTAATGCTTGGCTATCTGGTTTTATTGAAGCAGATGGTCATTTTTCAATAAGAACTACTACTACTTCTAAATATCAAAGAGTAGAATGTAAATTTGAATTAAGTCAAAGACAAATAGATCACAAGGGTAGAGACAATTTAGATTTTTTAGAAAGCATAGCCCAATTTTTACTTTCTTCAGTTAAGGCTATTAGAAAAGATAAACCTAAACCTGAATATAGATTAAGAACCACTAGTTTAAATGGAAACTTAATATTAGAAAGTTACTTAAATAACTTTACTTTATTCGGTAGTAAATATCTAGATTATAAAGATTGGCTAAAGGTTTTAGACTATTTTAAATCTGGTCAATTTAAACATAAATCACAAATTGAAGAAATTATTTCTATCAAATCAGGGATTAATGATAATAGAACTATTTTTACTTGGGATAATTTAAAAAATTTTTACAACTTAGATTAATAAGATATAGTCCCAACATACGTGTGAATGTATGAGTATTTACCTTAAATCTATTATTTTTTAATACCTTTTTGAGGCCAAATCTTAAAAATTTGAGTCATGGGACCTAGTCCAGTAAATCAAGAAATTTTATTTTATTTTATTGGTCCTTCGTAAAATAAAAAACAAAAACAAAAAAAAGAAGCAATTAAGGGAATAACAATGCTTCTTACAGATAGAAACTTTAATACTAGTTTCTATGATCCAGCCGGAGGTGGTGATCCAATTTTATATCAACACCTATTCTTTCTAACAATATTACACACTATTCCTTTAGTTACTGTGCCTTCAGGTTTTAAATTTAACCTTTTTTATTCATTATACGTTAAGCGATTTCCTAACACAAAAATACCCAGTAAATCTTTTCTAGAATGGCTAATAGGATTTACAGAAGGTGATGGTAGCTTTGTTTTAAACAGTCGAGGTACAACAGTATTTGTAATTACACAATCTACTAGTGACATTCAAATTCTTCATTACATTCAACAAACTTTAGGATTTGGTCGTGTCATTAAACAAGGACAAAGTACTAGTCGTTTTGTTGTAGAAGATATAGCTAGTATTACATTATTAGTAGCTTTGTTTAATGGTAATCTAGTTTTTCCTCTAAAGCAATCTAGTTTTAGTACTTTTCTTAAAGCCTTTAATAATCGTGTAAAGGATACACAAGTAATGTTTATTTCTACATTAATTACTCCTACACTTAACGATAACTGGCTTTGTGGTTTTACAGACGCTGAAGGTTGTTTTACCTGTTCACTGTTAGGTCATTCTAAGGCGTACCGATTCCGTTATAAGCTAGCACAATTAGGTTGTGTAAATATATCAGTGTTAAACCATCTTACTACACTTATCGGAGGTGTAGTAAAACCTCATTCAGCTAAAGAAGTAAACGAGTTAACAGTAAATGGTGTACGTAACATGACAGGACTCTTTAATTATTTTGACCGTCACGAACTGCAAACTAAGAAGGCTAAGTCCTATAAACTTTGGCGTGAGGTTCACTTATCTTTAATAAATGGTGAACATTTATTACCTGAATCACGAGCTGTACTTAAAGCTAAGGCAGCTACTATTAACAGTAACAAGTAGTGTGTAAGCCTACGGGAATAAAGGATATGGTTCAATGTAATCTCTCTTTGAGACAAGTTGTGAAATTTTAATAGGCAGGTGTAAAAAAAATTATAAAGACCTATTAAAATAAATACTAGTGTATACCATAATTCTAGTCCATACAATTTTATGCTGTGCAATCTTTAGAGAAAAACAGCCTCTATGTATGCTTACCCCGACAGGCGTAAGGGTGAATTAATATTCACTGGCGATACAAGTGAATACGGTTAACGTATACTCGTACAAAGACCGTCGGTAGTCTAAACTATCTCTACAGGCTGGGTCACTTGTGGGTGCCTGAAATGGTGCTTGATGTACAGTGGGTTCTCTACTTTGCACAAGGTTATTGAACTCTATATGATGCTTCAATAATACATGGACCTTTGAGAGAGTTAATAAATCAAAGGTTTTAGAGAATGGGTTCTTTGGTCATCCCGAAGTTTATATTTTAATTATACCTGGATTTGGTATTGTTAGTCATATTGTATCAACATTCTCAGGTAAACCAATATTCGGTCAAACAATTCTTATGAATGGCCCTTGTAATAACTTTTTATCCTTATGTTATTATATCGCAACATACTATGTGCAGGAAGGAAAGTCTATCCTGTTTAGTACTAAAGGTAAACGAATTATATATTATTTTTTAAGTGTATTCGCTTTAGTAATAATCTATTCAGTACTTTCTAATCCGCAGGTAACCAACGCACAGTTGATTTTAAAATTTATTAATTTTGAAGATCCAAGCATGTTAGTAGGAACCTCAGAGACTGTACGTATGTTTTCTAGTTGTCTATGTTCTAAAAGTGAACATAAAAAAGGAAATGATGAATTAAATAATTTAAAAATTCGTCAATGGATTGCTGGAGTTATTGATGGTGATGGTAATTTTCATATCTCTAAAAAGGGGTATGTTGAACTTTCTGTTGTTATGGAGGCTCGTGATATAGCTTGTCTATATAAAATTAAACAACGATACGGTGGTTCAGTTAAAGCTACTTCACATGCACGAGCTGTACGTTTCCGATTACACCATATGGCTGGTATACAGCAAGTCATTAATGATGTTAATGGTCTAATTTTAAATCCTGTTAGATACTTACAACTTAAAAAGGTTTGTAGTATTTATAACATTGACGTTTTACCGTCAGTAACACTTGAATATAATAGTGCTTATCTTTCAGGTTTATTTGATTCAGATGGGAGCGTATATTACAATAAACAATCAATGCAAGTTTTTATCACTGTCTCACAAAAGGGTAGAGAATTACTAGATATATTAGTTTCTGTTTACGGTGGAGAGGTGCGATCTACTAATAAAGACGCTTCTGCTTTTAAATGGACAGTTTCTAATAAAATTGATATTTTAAACCTAATTGATAATTATTTTCACTGGAACAACTGTGTATCAGCCAAAAACAAAAAATTTGGTTTGGTAAAACACTTTTATTATTTATCCTCAATCGGTGCTCTTAAAGCTCCGGAAGGTTCTGTTCTAGGTAAAAGTTTTACTCAATTTGTAGATAGGTGGGAAACAACCAACAATTTGGACAATTAGAAAAAGAGACAGTCCAATAACACTAGCTACAATTAATGCTAGTTTTTATTGTATTTAGGAATGGTTTATGCTATGTTCTCTATTGGAATCTTAGGATTCTTAGTATGGAGTCACCATATGTTCGCGGTTGGTTTAGACGTGGATAAATGAGTGTTCACGGAAAAAATCTTGCTATATGCTGGAAACTCCTGTATCTGCAGTCCACTCGCATTCAATGCGTTAGGAAAAATCTGCTTAAATTCTCAGTCAGGACAATCAGCAGGAAACTTTACTCAAAGTACTAAAGCTACGGCTAGTACAAAAAATACTTATACTCAATATAAAAACTTACCTAAAATTTCTGAACATGTACCTATGCATAATTCTAATCTTTCGGATACTGATTTAGGTTATTTTTTGGCAGGTTTAATAGAGGGAGATGGATGGTTTGGATATAAACAATTGCATATCATTTTCAATGAAAAAGACATTTCATTAGCTTATTTAATAAAAAAACGAATAGGATATGGAAATGTTTATAAAATAAAAAATAAAAAAGCAGTTAGATATATCTGTAAACATGAAAAAGGTTTATCTATTATTTTAAACTTAATAAACGGTAAATTAGTAAGTAAACCTAAATATGATCAATTAATTGAACATAATTATAGTGAAAATTTTAATTATCCAATATTACCTCCATCTAATACTATAAATCTAGATAATTATTGGTTAGCAGGTTTTACTCAAGCAGATGGATGTTTTCATATTAATATTGCAAAAAGTAAGACTCATAAAACAGGATTTAGTGTTAGATTAGAATATTCTTTAAAACAAAATGATTCTATACCTTTAAAACTTTTATATGAAAAAATAAAAATGGGCAATATTTCTCAATATCATACAGGTATATGGTGTTATAAAAGTACAGGTTATAAAACAGCAGCATTATTAATTAATTATTTTGATAAATTTAATTTATTTGCTGATAAATATGTTAATTACTTAAAATTCAGAAAAGTTTATATTATGATCACCGAAGGTAAACATTTAGGAAAGAAAGGTATTATAAAAATAAAAAGTATTTCAGGTAAAGGATCCTCAGAGACAAGTACGCAAGAAGTTTAGAATTCTAATTCATTTTAGATTAAACTAAGATACTGTCCAAATTTTTGACTAGAGCTTACTTTACTGCCGCAACTATGGTTATTGCTGTACCAACTGGTATTAAAATCTTTAGTTGGTTAGCAACTTTATATGGAGGAAGTTTAAGATTTACTACTCCATTATTATTCACTTTAGGTTTCTTAGCTTTATTCACAATCGGTGGGTTAACTGGGGTTGTGTTAGCTAATGCCTCAATGGATATTGCATTACACGATAGAATTTTAACAGTTTGTTCAATAGGATTATTTAGTATCAAAGACCACTTAAGCCCATTTTGGGTAGGAGTAATGGACGGAGATGGAAGTATTCAAGTTAATCACTGGCGTAAGAAAAATTTACAATATCGAATGATCATCAAATTATCTCATTTAGAATCTAATGTTCGAATGTTAATGTTAATAAAACATCGATTTAAAGGACATGTTAGAGTAACTAAAAACGGTAAAGAAGTTCTTTGGGTATTAGATAATAAAAACGATATTTTAAATGCTATCAAAACTTTTGAGAAATATCCTCCTTTAACCAGTCGTCTTATTTGTTCTTTAAATTTTTTAAACACTTGTTTATCTCATAAAGATGTAGAAACTTATTTAAATACAAGAAATTTAAAATATTCCCATCAATTAAGCATAGTTAAAGAAAATTTAAATAAATCAAGACCTCTCTATTTTAATAGTTGGTTATCAGGGTTTATTGAAGCAGAAGGTTGTTTTTCTTTACGACAGAATAAAAATTCTTCTTTTTCTATAGGACAAAATAATGATGTTTATTTATTAAATTTCATAAAAACTCATTTCGAAGCCTCTAATATGATTAGAAAACCATATAAAAATAAAGATTTTTATTCATTAGAGATATACCGAAAAGATGTTTTAAATAAAATTATACATCATTGTGATACTTATCCATTATTAGGTGCTAAATATGATAGTTTATTGAAATTTAAAAAAGCTGTTTAGTGTTGTGTTGTCATCTCACTGTGATACTTAGTATCGGTTATTTTACATTCAGCCCGAAGATAAAATAGCTAACGGTGAAACCTTTATTATGTTTTATGCAGAAACAATCTACCACTGTAATAAAGGCAATACCGTGGAAACAATATCTTTACTTTAAAATTTATTGGATCCGTAGAGACTATACGTGAGATTTGAAAACTTATTAAGTTAAGTGATTAAAAAAGATATAGTCCGATCCCTTAGGTGACTAAGGCTTCGAATAGTTCATGTTTATGAACGTTCACCCGACTTATTACGTGGTAGCCCACTTTCATTATGTATTATCAATGGGAGCTGTATTTGCTTTATTTGCAGGATTTTATTTCTGGACACCTAAAATTATAGGTTTAACTTATAACGAATTATTAGGAAAAATTCATTTCTGGACATTGTTTGTAGGGGTTAACTTAACATTCTTCCCTCAACACTTCTTAGGATTAGCTGGTATGTTAGAAATGACATCTTGTACAAATGAAAATATTATTTTATCTACTCTCTCTATTTTTCCTTTTGGCCCTTTTGTAAAACCAATCTTTTTAAATGAACCTGTGCGTGTCTATTTTCCTAAATTAAATAGAAATCTTATTGGTACTGACAATAGAAAAAGAGTTGTTATCTACCAATGGACTAATTTAATAAAAGGTGAAATATATATAGGTAGTGCTTCTACAGGTTCTACTAGATTACTGAGTTACTTTAATCCTAATGTACTTTTAAGAAATTTACCTATATATAATAGCTTAAAAAAATATGGACAAAATAATTTTTGTTTAGCTATTTTAGAAGATTTAGGACCTTTACAACAATTATCTAAAAAGTTTATATTAGAAAGAGAACAATACTACTTAGATATTTTATTTACAAAATATTTAGATAGAAAATTGAATCTTTCTCCTACAGCTGGTTCAACTTTAGGGTTTAAGCATAATACAATATTTAAATTAAATAGAAAAGCTAATTTAAATCCCATGTTCGGAAAAACTTATTCATCTGAATTTCTTTCAATGCAAAAAAGAGATAAAAAGGGGAGATAATAATCCTATGTTTGGTCTTAAAAAATCTCCAGCCACTATAGCTAAATTACAAAAATGAGTTTATGTATATGAGGCTGATAGCTTAAAAATAATAGGTGTCTTTTCTACAATACGATGTATTAAGCACTTTAAAATAGGTGGAGATACTTTAACTAAGTACTTAAATAATAAAAGTTCTTTCAAAGGAAAAATATTTTCACGTGTACAATTAGATTAAATTTTCATGCCTCTATGGTATTTTTAAAATACTATTAGTAAATTGGGTGAATTGCAAGGATATCCTAAGTATGTGAGTGCGTAAATAACACTATTATAGGACAATTTGCAGCGAAGTTTATTTCAATACCTCCACTATTTATTAAATTAGTGGTGTAGGAATAAAAACGTTCAACGACTAGCAAGTGAGTAGTATTAACAATAATCTTGCACTCTATATTATTAACTATAATATAGTTAGCGCCCAATTATCCCTCTATATTAAGAGCCTTTAAGGCTTAGGGATAAATGACATAGTCTGAACCTTTTACTTATTTTAAGCACAATAAATAAGTAGAAATTATCTAGGAGTTATCTTCATAATTTCTATGTAATTTTCCGTAAGGAAAGGAGTCTTAATTGCGTCTTATAAAGATGTATATTAAGGATTAACACAATTGATGCCTAGAAGAATTCCAGATTATCCAGATGCTTTTGCAGGATGGAATGCTGTAAGTAGTTTTGGTTCATTAATCTCTGTAGTAGCTACAGTATTATTTGGTTATATTATTTACGATATATTTGCTAATGGTAAAGCAGTGAATAATAATCCTTGGTTAATACCTTCATACTTTACTTCTACATCTGAATTTAATAATGAAGCACAAACTGCTAATTCATTAGAATGGGCAGTGGCAAGTCCAATTCCATTCCACGCCTTTAATATGTTACCAACACAATCTTAATATTTATAAATAATAAATATTATTTTTATGCTTTATCTTAATTAAAGAGTCAGGGGTATAAATAAATTATTTTTTTTTTTTTATAATCCCTTTTATATTCCCCTTAAACTATTTGTATTAAAAAATATATATATATTTATATATATATCTAAGTTAAAAAAAAAAAAGAAGATACTCAGTATATATCTTCTTTCATTTAATCCTTAAAATTAATAACTTTAAATAGGTTATAAATTTTATTTTCCTCCAATATGACACTTTCAAGAAATGAAAGTTATCAAAAGAATAATTATAAAAAATTCACAAATTTTACTTCTATTTACAACATGCGGTTAGGATTAAAAAAAGTTAACTGTATTTCTTTATTACCTACTAAAGTAGAAGCCTTATATTACTCTTTAATGATTTGAATATTTAGAGTTATAGGTGGAATTTGCTTAGCTAAAATAATAACAAGGAAATATGCAATATTCTATAAAGAACTGCACATTATCATATTAATAGCTGCTACAATACAATCTATTTTAATAATAAGTATCTCTTTAATAAAAGGCTTCTACGGCTTATACTTTATGATTAAAAACCTAATGTTTTTATAGTGAGGAATGAACCACTTAACACCCCTGCTACCCCTAGACTTAGACTGTGGGGCTCGCTGTAATTACAGGACCCGGTGTTATTACGTACGAGACTTTACTTGAATGTAGAACTAATGTGTTAATAGCCCCTATTGCTAATGGATTAAACGAAGGGATACCAATTAAACCCTAAAAATATAAAAAATTAAATTTAGCTTTATTTGTTAGTCCCTACCTTTAAATATTCACGTATCTCCTTTAAAACTACATACAAACGCTTAATTAACACATAGAAAATGAAATACAAGTAGAAAATCTAATAGCCATTTTTCTTTACTTATCTTTAAGTAGTTATAAAAAAGAACTAAATTTCTTAAATATTTCATTATTCTTAATATCTCCTTTAAACTATCTTTAATATTTAAAATCAAATCATCTTTTTATATTAGATCTTATGATTTATATTTATCAGTTGATACCGGTAATGGTAGATACTATGGTAAATAAATATTAATGAACATTAATTCCTTAAAATAAATATCTTTATTCGAGTAAAGTTATACATTTTATATGCCAATATTCTCATATCCGTCACTTTTTATAAATGAAAGTGCTCATTATAATATCTATAAAAAAAAAAAATAAAAAATCTTATCTCCTAAAATGCTTGTTTCATTGTTAATTGTGCCATTACTAGGTTCATTATTATTGTTATTACTACCAGAAAATAACCCGCAAAATGAAGAAAAAATGAAAGTAATAGCACTTTCAACTTCTTTATTAAATTTATTCATCTCTATCTTATTATGGATACAATTCGATTCTAGTGTAATTGACTATCAATTTGTATTAGAATTTAATCAATTAAGTTTTTGTCAATTTAATATCGGTATAGATGGAATATCTTTATATTATGTATTATTAACTACTTTTATAACACCTATAGCCTTACTATCTAATTATAAAAACATATATAAAAATCTAAAATACTTTTTAATTTCCTTTTTACTATTGGAAACTTTACAAATAGCTCTATTTGTAGTTTTAGATTTATTTTTATTTTATATCTTCTTCGAAAGTGTATTACCTGTATTATTTATAATCATAATTGTATATGGTTCAGGTGCGAATAGAATTAGAAGTGCCTTATTATTTTTTTTATATACTTTAGCTGGTTCTTTATTTATGCTTTTAGCTATTCTTCAAATTTATAGTTATGTAGGTTCTACAGATTTTCAATTTATTTCTTTAAATGAAATAAGTTTAGAAAGTCAAAAAATTTTATGGTTAGCCTTTTTCTTAGCTTTTGCAGTTAAAACTCCTTTATGGCCTTTAACTGGTTGGCTTTATAGAGCTCATGCAGATAGTCCTTTAGCAGGATCTATTTTATTAGCCGGGACTATCTTAAAATTTGCTACTTATGGTTATATTAGAGTTTTAATTCAATTATTACCCGATGCTTCTCATTATTTTGGACCTTTAGTACAAACTATTGCAGTAGTCACTTTAATCTATTCATCTTTAGCTACTATTATACAACAAGATACTAAATCTTTAATTGCTTATTCAAGTATAGCACATATGAGTGTAGTTCTTTTAGGTTTATTCTCTAATAGTATTCAAGGTATTGAAGGTGCTATTTTATTATCTTTAGCTCATGGTTTTGTATCTCCTGCTTTATTTATTTGTGTAGGAGGTATTATTTATGAAAGAACTGGTACTAGAATTATTCATTATATGAGAGGTTTAGTGACATATATGCCTGTATTTACCATTTTATTCTTTGTTTTCACTTTAGCTAATACAGGGGTTCCTTTATCTTTAAATTTCTTAGGTGAACAATTATCATTAATAGGTATATGGGATAAATCTCCTATTATATCAGCTTTAGGTGCAACAGGAATAGTTTTCTCTGCTTGCTATTCTATCTATCTATATAATAGACTATCTTATGGTTTATATTCTCCTCATTTAAAACCAGTTAAAGATATTACTAGATTAGAATTTAATCTATTAATAGCTTTATTAATACCTACTTTCTTATTAGGGATCTTCCCTAATGTCATATTAGATTCTCTTCATTTATCTGTAACTACTCTATTATATAATTTACTTTAATTAAGTATTAATAATTTAAATTAACTTGAAGATCTTAAGAATTTTTAGTAATTATTTAACTGATCTATTTAGATAGTGACAGATTTGAAGTTATTTAATATATTCATTTTTATCCCCTTATATTTAATATTGACTATATTTACCTCATTATAGATAGGTACACTTAATTGTAAATCTAGTTAATTTGACTATTAACAAATTAAGGGTAGTAACCAATCTCTAGTGGTAAGCTTAGCTATAAACAATACACAATGAATACACTATATTATATGAAAGCCTTAAACCGGGTAAACAAAAACCACCTATTACGTAGCCTATTGTTTAAAATTATAAGGATATTTAATTTTGTGGTTTTTAATTCTTAACTGTGACATTCTTAAATTATTAATCTAATGGCTTAGTGTATACTAAAATTATATAGTTTAAATAATTTAGATTAAATATTAAACTAAAAGAGTATTAATAAAAAAACTAAACTTAACATAAAATAACTGAAGGGGGGGATATCTGATAATTGGTAATCAATTGTATTTGCATTACAAGTATGATAGTTCGAGTCTATCTATCTCCATTTAATTGTTTTTTCTCTAGCTATAAGCTAAATAGTCAAATATACAAAGCTTCAGTTGCTTAATGGTAAAAGCGTTAATTTGAAGCATTAAAGAAGTGAGTTCAATTCTCTCCTGAGGCAAAACAAAAATAATTATCATCCAATTATTTCCTTATTTAAAAATAAGTTAGCCAAAATAGTTTAATAGGTTAAAACGGATTCCTTGTAAGAATCTAATACTGGTTCAATTCCTGTTTTTGGCTTATGAGTTGTAGTTTAATTTGGAAAAACACCATTTTTTGGTGGTGGCTTATATCAGTTCGAATCTGGTCAACTCAGATATATTTATAAATAGATATCTAAATTTAGATATTTATAAGTAGATATAAAAGGAGAATCTAATATTTTCTTTAAATAATTATAATAATAATAATTTATTATTTCTTTATTAGGAAACAGAACTCGATTGGTTGAGTGTCTCCCTTTTAAGGAGAATGGTCTTGGTTCGATCCCAAGTGTTTTCATTTATATAATGACTTTTTTTATATTATATTTATAAAATATGAATCTAAAGTCTTCCTTTATTAATACCTTTATTCCCTATACTTCATACTCTACCCATACTTCAACTATCCTCAATACAAGAATTGTATCTTAGATAAAGATAAATATAAATTATAAATATAAATCAAAGAAGTATTGAGATATAAAGTATATAAAAATGGAGCCCTAAATAAAATAAAAATAAAATAATAAATAAATATACCTAAAAAATTAGATATGAAATAGGGCAGGTGATCCGATTGGTAATGGTGGTTTTCTGTAAAAAAATTGGTTTATACCGTAAAAGGTTCGATTCCTTTACTGCTCAAATATTTATATTTATAATTCCATCAAAGACTGTAGCATAATAGGTTAATGCAATTCGCTCATAATGGATGTTATAAGGGTTCAATTCCCTTCGGTCTTATTATATATTATATCCACAACTAACTATCAAGCGCTAGTCTATTCTTCATCCTCAGCTCTAAACACTAATAGGAGGTGAAAATAGGCGGAATAAAATATAAAATATAAAATATCTATAGTAAATTGTTATAATTCATTCATTTTTACTTCATTTTTACTGGGCATTTGGTCGAGTCTGGTTTATGGCGCTTATCTTGAAAATAAGTACTTCTAAAAAAGTCGTGAGTTCAAATCTCACAGTGCCCGTGTATGAATGAATCTTATTTTTAACTATATTTTATTTTTAAAAGTATCCTACACCTTTTTTAGAGTATTTAAGCTGTTTCTTCTTTTTAAGGGTCCTAGAGCTTATACTTTATATATTGATTTAATCATTATTAATAATATTGCCTATATACCTTTTCTTAATTTTATATATCTTTTCTTAATTTTATATATCTTTTCTTAGCTAATAGTCACCTTGTAGTATTTTTTTTTTTATCTATTTAATCATAAATATATAATATTTATATTGTTTTTTTTATTTACTTTTAGTATTCTATTTTTATTTATGAATATCAGAATAGTTATATCCTTAATACTTATATTTTATTTAGTGATAAAACTATTTAATTTTAAATCTTACGATATTAACTCCATTTTAATTGTAAAATTTAATTTAAGTAAGAATATTTTAATTTAATTTAAAAGAAAGAAAATTTACGTTTACATATGCTACCTTTATATAGTTTTAACTTATATTTTAATAATTATTTGATTCCACACTTTATCCACCACTCCTACAGTCAGTTAAGTCTCAAATAGTAGTAGTTCATTCAAAATCCAAAATAATAGTGCTTTGATATAATCATTAATAGGAATAGTTTACATAGGTAAGTTAAAACGATTGCTAATTGTTCGGGTAATACCCTTGGAGGTTCGACTCCTCTCTATTCCGATTTACTTGTATAAATATTAAAAAAAAAAATATAATCAATAATTACTAGCACCTAGTCCTCGGCTAGGTCAAAGAAATTAAAAAAAAAAATAACTCAAAAATGAGCCCTAAAAAATAAAAAAAAAAATAATATGAAACAAGGAGCAATGATCTTTTTAAGTATCTTAATATTAATAGTGGCAATCGCCCTACCCTCCATCAATCAAAATATAAGAACCATCTTATATGTTAGAATATCTTCTATAATCTTTATTTATGCCGGAGCATTAGCTTTTAATGCTTTATATATTCAGTCAATTGGATCAGGTATAGGTATCTATAGTGGATTATTCCAAGTAACCGTAATCTCTCAATTATTAGACGTATTTATTTTACTACTAGGAAGTTTCATTTTAATAGCTTGGCCTTCTTATTCAAGCAAAATAAATGCCATAGATAGAATATCTTATGCTAGAGAATATTCATTAATTGTTCTATTTAGTTCTTTAGGAGCTTCATTATTAGTATCTTCAGCTGATTTAATCTCAATGTATTTAAGTATAGAATTACAATCTTTTGGAGTCTATATCTTAAGTACCTTATATAGAAATTCAGAATCAGCAACATCTGCAGGTTTAAAATATTTCTTATTAGGTAGTTTATCATCTTGTTTAATCTTATTAGGTTCAGGTATTATTTATACTTATTCGGGGTTAACTCACTTAGAAAGTATATATAACTTAATAAGTGTAAGTACAAATACTCAAATCTTACAAGGTATCACCTTAGGAATAGTTATAATGATCGTAGGATACTTATTTAAAGTATCTGCCGCACCTTTACATAATTGGGCCCCAGATGTCTATGATGATAGTCCAACCATAGTCACTATCTGGTTAGCCATAATGCCAAAAATCTCTATTTTAATCTTCTTATTAGAAATCCAAAGTCAAATAGGAAATAGCATACTAACAATCTTTTCATTATCATTAAAAAATGTATTATTAATAAGTTCACTGTTATCTTTATTAATAGGAACTATAGTTGGTTTAGCTCAATCTAGAATAAAAAGATTATTTGCTTATAGTACAATATCTCATATAGGATTTATTCTATTAGCCTTAGCTATAAATACTGAACAATCTATAGATTCTTTCTTATTTTATATCATACAATATTCTCTAACTAACTTAAATACTTTCTTAATATTAATAGGTTTAGCTTATATCTTAAAAAATCAATCAATACTAGAATCCTTTCAAGATATAAAATATATTAATGAATTAAAAGGATTATTCTTTAATAATCCTGTATTAAGTTTAAGTTTAACTATTTGTTTATTCAGTATGGCTGGAGTACCACCTTTATTAGGATTCTTTTCTAAACAATTTGTATTATATTCAGCAATGCAAAGTGGATATTATTTTATAGGAATTATTGCTATATTAGTAAGTGTTATAAGTGCTTCTTATTATTTAAAAATTATAAAAGTATTACATACTGAAAATAAAGATATTGTAGAAGAATCTAATAGTCATTCACCTTTAAGTTCAATTCATAGTTTTATGATTTCAACTTTAACTTTATTTATTATATTCTTTATACTTAAACCTTCTATATTATTAAATAGTACACAATTACTAGCTTTATCTTTATTTTATTATTAATATGAATAATATTTTAATGTTATTTATTTTTGTTCCTATTTTAAGTGGGATTTTATTAGCTCTTAATCTGATTTTAGCTCCTAAACAACCTTATGAAGCTAAAGTATCTGCTTATGAATGTGGTTTCTCACCTGTGTATGGGCAAACTAGAAATGTTTTCTATATTAATTTCTTTAAAGTAGCCTTATTATTTTTAGTCTTTGATTTAGAAATATTATTATTATTTCCTATTGCTGTTACTTTATATAATGTGAGTGTTTTTGGTTTCTCTATTGCACTTATTTTCTTTATTGTTTTAACTATTGGTTTCGTATTAGAAATTGGTAGTGGTACTATTAAACTGGTATCTAATAAATAGTTTTATTTTGAATATTTATTATTTGATATTCCCCTTAATAGAGTACTAGGTTTTTCTACGAAATAGTTAAACTTGCTTGAATAGCTTAAATTTATATAAATGTTTATTTTTATTAAACTAAATAGACTTTAAAATTAATTTAATTTAATTTAATTTTTTTTTTTAATTAAAAGAATCATAGATAAGCGAGTATAGTTAAGTTGGTATAACTTCTACCTTCCAAGTAGTTATCATCAGTTCGAATCTGATTACTCGTAATATACTAAATAGATACTATTAATTAATATTATATATTAAAATTTTTAATTTAATCTATTTGTTTTTTTATATTTATACATTTTTTTATTTACATTTTCTATAGTTTGTATTGTACAAGAGCGAGGTGATTCGAACACCTACCGATGATTTTGGAGATCGTCATACTAACCAATTGATACTACGCTCTTTATATTTTAAACTATCTATACTTTTGAATGTTTATTTTTAAATTTATTTTATTAATAAAATACTCTTTTATATAAAATATATTATAGGGCCCTTAGCTTAATAGGTAGAGTACCTAATTGTCGATTAGGGTGGTCCCAGTTCGAATCTGGAAGGGCTCGTTATTAAATAATACAAAAGTATCATATTTTAAGGAGATACTTTATAGATTATACTTAATAATTATTAAATAATTATATAGCTCACCTTATTATAGAATCATAGTCCCATTAACCTTTGTATAGAGTTTCTTATCATATTACCGAACCTTAAAAATTAAAATAAGTAATATATTCTAAATCAATCATTATATGGTTTTCAAACTTAAAAAAAATTAATTAAATTCTATATTATTATATAAATTAGTTTTAAGAAATGCTAAAACCTTATTCTTAAATTCTTTAAGTTAAAATAGAATATCTTTATTATTATGTAGATTAACTAATATAGATGAAAATTCAATTGTATCCTTACACTATAGTGTAAGTTGTAAAGATAAGTCTCTAAATATAGTATTCAAATTTATTCCATAAAATCTAAATATTAAACATACTTAATAACTTGAAAAAGGGAAGTATCAAAATATTTATTGAATACTAGTCTTTTACTCTGTAAAATTTTAAAGTTTTAGGTATAGGACTCTAACAGTACCTTTAAATAGACATTGTCGTTTCATGAGGTTAAATTCATTTAGATAAGAACAATAAATTTAAAATATTTAATATAATTATATAAATTGAGACAAATAAAAATAAATACAAAAGAATAATTAAAAACTAGTCACTCCTTCAATAGATTAATTTTAATTTGATAAAGCTCTAACTAAAAAGATAGAACACCAATATAAAATTATAAACAAAAAGGTAAACTAAATTATACTCTTAAAAGAGTATGTAATTTAAATGATACTTATGTTAGACACTGTCATAATATAACTTTTATATAAAAATATGTTAGCAGCAGCTAAATATATTGGAGCAGGATTAGCTTGCTCTGGATTAATTGGAGCCGGAGCTGGAATTGGTTTAATTTTCTCAGCTTTAATCGCTTCAACAGCTAGAAATCCACAAATCAGAGGTCAATTATTCGGTTACGCAATCTTAGGATTCGCTTTAGCTGAAGCCACAGGATTATTCTCTTTAATGATCGCATTCTTATTATTATACTCATAATTTTAAAATGTCAAGGGGAATATATATATTCTCCCTAATTATTTGATATGCAATAACTTTGATTTTTGTTAAAGTTTTTAAATATATTATATTATATATAAAAGCCTTTAAGGCTTTTGAAGGAGAATTTAAAAATTAAATGTTTATCATGCTTTGATTCATTTCTCCAAAATAAACAGTTAAGTAATAGGTAATATTGTTAAGAATATAGAGAGATAATGGCTATTTATTAAGATTGAAGACTTATAATTAAAATTAGTTTCAATTAACTCTTTCTTTATACCAAATAGACCTTAAAATTTATTTTGTTACAATTTACTTATCCATCTTTAAGCACCTTAACTATTCATTTTAATTTTATACATTTATTCAATATACTAATTGAATATGTAGGCCTTAGACTATGAACTTTAAGTATTTTATAACCTAATGCTTATACGGCTTTCAATTCTTCACTTAACTGTAGGAAATAAAATACTACCATATAACTTCTAAGGCAGAACTGGTCTTAGCAAATTATCAGGACATTCAATATCCACTTCAAGAAAGCCAAAGAAATCATTTAATTGATTTAAAGATAAACTTATACCTTTTTCTAAAATTTTATAATTGGTTTACAGATTGCATAAGGATATAGATAGTTTACATCATCATAATATAAGCATAACATTCATAAATATTAGTAGCACCTCCAAAATAAGATTTTCTAATTAACATATCATTCATAGGTGATGGAACAGGTATATTTATTTTTAGAAAATGACTTCTAAATATTTTCATAGCTAAACTAGTTAATGATACTATCGATACTATATCAACATTATATTTATCAAAATATATTTTTTGAGCTTGAATAAGAGCTTCATATAAACATTGTTAATCTTGTAAAGCATAATTAATAAAATCATTAAATAATTTAGATGTTTTATCTTTAAGTAAATTAAGATTATTAAATTCTGGATTATACTCACTTAATTTACCTGGAACATTGAAGACTTTACATAGTTCAATTAAATAACAAGGAAATATTCTATAACTATCTTTAAAAATAATTTCTAAGTTTTGTATGGTAGCAGAAATAATTATAAATTTATTTTTTTCATCAATAATACAATTTATTAATGAAGAATCTATAGTTTTAACTAAATATTTATAAATAAATACACCATCAAATTCTCCTAAATTGTGCACAAAAATAGTAATATTTATATGATTAGAAAAGTTCTCTACTAGAAAATTAAAAAATGAATCAAATAGTTTATCAGTATTTAAATTATTAACTAAAAAGTGTTTTTTAAACCCAGCTAAAGTTATTAATATTGGAATTTGAGAATTATTAATATTGATAATAGTTTCAATATCCATGGTTAGAAAGCCTTTAGTATTTTCAATATTATTTTTTAAAGGAATAATTTGATATATTTGTCTTTTTTGAATCATAAAAGGATTTGAAATAGCGGATCTAGATATTCTAGTAATTTTAATTTGTTCATTTTCTATTTTATCCATATTCCAAATTCTAACTTTAAATATATCTATAATCTCCATTGAATATCCTTCATCATATCTTAAATTAATAATATCATCTATACTTTCATAATATTCTTCAAAAAAAGTATCATTAGTAATTAAAACATTATGATGTAAAGAAAATTCTTTATTATTAATAATAGCATGAACCATAATTATTTTTTTAGATCCAAATTCTATAAATGTATTTAATGTCATTAATTCATTAAATATTAATTCTAGAGCTGGTTTAACAGTAAGTAAATTATTATTAGTAAATATAAATTCATAAAATCTACCATCTGAATCATAATTAATTAGAATTTAATGAAATAGTTGATGAATTTAAATTTTTGGTTAATTTAAGTAATTGTTTATTTATAAATTTTAATAAATTAGAAATTGAAATTAATATTAATAAAATAAAATTTTTTATACTTTCTTTTAATAAATAATCTTAACATTATATAAATGAAAATTATTTAATACTTTTTTAGCTCTTAATACTTAGATTTTATAATACTAAACATCTAATTTTATATAAGATTAATCAGAGTCGAACTGATAATTCCAGTTTGGCTTAACTGGTATTATATCCAATTTAATAATAGCTAGTCTATACTAACATATCCCAAAACCGTTATTTAACTTTTTTCACTTTCTTATTAAAATAAGCTAATTATTTATTTAAATAGAACTTAATCTATTGTAATTTATACCTTACAAAATATTTACAGACTCTTTTCTTATTTAAAAATTTAAAACTGCTAAATTTGATAAATGTATTCTTATATAAAATCATCGATATATAAGTATCGATGACAATATAGTTATAACATCAAACAGTAATTCAAAGGGGTTATTAAGGAAAAACTAGCAAATTTATACAAAAGGAGGGCACATGTCCAAAAGCCACAATGCACTTTCAATAGTGCTCTATAATTAGATTTCATTTAATTGTAGATCCAAAATGTAGGCGATCCTAAGGGAAACCTTTATATCTCAACTTCCCGAAGTAAAACATTTCAATAGGGAAAGGAAAGGAAATCAACCGAGACTCCGAAAGTAATGGCGAGTGAAATCGGAACAGCCTAATCCAAAAAAGTCTAAACACTAATACACACCAGTAACCGAAGAAGGTAAATAAGTCCTGTAAGTTTAACTTTTCTTCTCTTTTCATCAGAAAAGAAAGTGGAAAATAAGTACGACGAGAGCAAACTTGTCGGAATATAGGGGAACCATCCTCTAAGGCTAAGTATAATAAATTTAGCGATAGTGAAAAAGTACCGTAAGGGAAAGTTTGAAAAAGTTATGTATTATTAGACATAAATGAAACAGTTGAATTAGTAACTCTATAAGCAGTCGAAATTTATATTTATAAATGACGGCGTACCTTTTGCATAATGGGTCAGCAAGTTAATGGGAGTAGCAAGGTTAAAAGCCTTAGTGAAAGCGACCATACTAACTAGCTTAAAAAGTATTTTAATTTAAAATTTTAAATCAAAATAGGATATCCTTCATTTTTATGTTTTTTATTAAATATTTGATGAAGTTTCATATTTTCTAGGAATAGTTATGGATAAGTTACTTCTATTAGACCCGAAGCTAGGTGATCTTCCTAAGACCAGATTATAATGGATCGAACGGGTGAATGTAGCAAAATTCTCCGAAGAGTTTTAGGAAGCGGTGAAATGCCAATCTGACCTAGTGATAGCTGGTTTTCTACGAAACATATGTAAGTATGACATCTAATCAAGATTTATGGTGGTACAGCACTGAGTTCCCAACTTTCTAAAGTTTAGGTTGCGGGGACCTCGAAAATCTTACCAATGGAAGAGAATCTCGGAATGACATAAATTGATGTTAGATATTCAGACTGCTCATGCTAAGTTGGGTAGTCAAGACGGAAACAGCCGAGAACACGAAACAAGGTCCCAAATGATTTTTAAGTGAAATGAAGGAAGTCATATATTGAATGCAGCTGTAAAGTGAGCCTGGTAGTCGCTATCTTTTAATAAACGTAATGTAACAACGTAGCAGCCATTAACCTAGTAAGGTTTAAAGAATATGACGCCAAAAATTTAACGGGTCTTAAAAAATCAACCGATATCGTGTTTATTTTGAATACCTTAATCGTATTCAATATATAGGTAGTAGAACATTCAGTATACCTATGATAAAACAGTGTTTCATTGTTTTTAGGTCACTGAAGAGAGAATGCTGACATGAGTAACGTAAAAAGAAGTTATAATACTTCTCGCCGAATACGAAAGGGTTATAAGGAAAGGTTAAACCACCTTATGTTATAGCGGCCTCTAAGGACCAAAACCAAAGTTTTGGCTGATGAGTATGAAATAGAAAGTCCTAATACCCTTGACGGGAGGACCAGGAAAATAATATTTAGTTTAGAAAAATTTATTTTTTCTTTTCACTACCGTACCCTAAACCGACACAGGTTCGTAGGTAGAGTATACTAAGGCGTAGAGCTAAAAGTTGTTAAGGAACTCGGCAAGTTCTCCTCATAAGTTTGACAACAAGAGGAACCCTAGGACTCTTTTCAGCCTTCACGGCTCAGAGGGAAATAGGGTGGCACAAAATCGGAGGCCCCGACTGTTTACTAAAAACACAATTCAGAGCAATGATGAAAAATCATAGTATTCTGGATGAAATTTGCCCAATGCCATTAATATAAAAGAGGTTATAGGTAACTGTAACTGATTGAAAGTCTGGTTAATAGCGGTCTTAACTATGAGGATCCAAAGGTAGCAAAATAAATTGGCCATTAAATGTGGTCTGGTATCAATAGTGTAACGATGGTCTCACTGTCTCTACAACTTGCTCAGTGAAATTGAATTACCCGTGCAGATGCGGGTTGCCTCCAGGTGGACGGGAAGACCCTATGCAGCTTTACTGTAGTTAGCTATCATATTGATCTACAACAACCTTAGTTAATAGTAATTAGGGATGTCGATAGACGAAAGATGGAATACCTTCTGACTTTGGTTGGGTTAATATTTACCTTGTAATATCAAATCATTTAAGGGATAGGTGGCTAATTGGCAGTTTGACTGGGGCGGTCGTCTTTGATAAAGTAGCAAAGTACATCCAAAGATATTTATTTATTAACTCTTTATGTTTAAGGCATCAAAGAGAATAAAAAAACATAGTAAAAGTAAAAACTATGTATAAATATAAGTAATGACACGTTGTTATTTATATTTTTTTCTAACATAAGGTAGAGCTAGATCATTGAATGGAAATCAATCAACTAATGAGAAAGGTTGTAATCGGCGTAATGGCGGAAAGCATGCCTAACTGAAAGACTTAGAAGTCGCACAGATACGTAAGTAGGGCATAGTGACCCTTCGCTATAATATGGAATAGACGGGGATCAATCGATAAAAGTTACGCTAGGGATAACAGGCTGATAGCTGGTGAGAGTACACATTGTCCCGGCTGATTGGCACCTCGATGTCGACTCAACCTATCCTCCGGGGGTAGAAGCTTGGAAGGGTTCGGCTGTTCGCCGATTAAAAGGTTACGCGAGTTGGGTTTAATACGACGTGAGTCAGTATGGTCCCTATCTTCTGGAGGGATAAATAGTAAAAAGGGGCAGACCTTCTAGTACGAAAGGATCAATAGGCTGTGTTTCTCTAGTGTACCAATTGTTTATTTCTTTTTAAGATTAAAGCATAGTTGGGTAGCCACAAACATGATAGATAAGCGCTGAATGAATATTAAGCAGGAAGCTATCCCCTAGATACTATCTTATTAACTTACCTACCTCTTGCCATCCTTGGTGAGAAGGAAGGATTATAGTTAATAATTAATAAGAAATAGAACATTTCTTAATAGGATGCGAATGAAAGTATTGTAAAATATTTAGTTTAGCATTACTAATTTATTATTTAGACTGGATGTTAATAATTGTTATTTAAATTTTTTCTTTTCTTTACTTTGTTTTGTTACAAGGTATACATTGAATAGATAGTGTTTACTAAACTAGCAAGCCGTGTAAAATGGAGTTATTTCTATTATGGTATTCCTTCGTCTTAATTAAAGATAAAGTATTAAACATATTCTCTTCTAATATTAAATTTTTAAAAAAATATTAATTAATATAAATGAACAGAAACAAATTAATGGACTTGCTGAAAATAGCTGGTGGCTAGTAAAATTTTTATTTTTAAATAAAGTATATGAAATATTCTCGTTATTGCAATGGGTTAAAACTTATTTAAAGGAGTGTCTAGAAAAAAGTCAAATATGAATAGTCAAAAAACTATTTCTACTGACGATGAATAAGTTGTTCGTACAAGTTTAGACAGTATTGTAAATACTGTTAAAAATATCCCGTAAGTTCAACAGACACTGTAAAAGCCATGTTTTATCACAAAAATATTCTTGGTGTAATAAGTAAATAAGGCAATCATTTAATTCAGATTTTAATCTACGATTTTTATATGACTTCTTGGATAGTTTAACATTATTAGAATTTTACAAATAGTTATAGCTATATTTATTTATATGTTGTTTATTTAGTTTTATTTCAGTATTCTTTGGAAATGAAATAATTAAGTACTTCAAACTTGAAGAAAAATTTCCTAGTTTAGAATTATTCTTTAGGTTAAAAAATAAATTTCAAATATCTAATGTGGAATATTGTTCTTATTGTATACGTATGTCTTTATCCTTATTTTTAAATCTATTTTTTTTTTTTTAACAAAACTCTAGAAATAAAAAAATTAAAATTTTACATCTAAAATTAACAATTAACACATAAAAATATATGTTAAATATTTTATTTAAATACACAAACTTATTTATATATGTTTATAAAATTTAGATAAAGCAAATAACAATCTAACTTTTATAATTAAATAATTATAATTTCACCTTATGAAACATTTATATCAAACAAAATAAAAATTATTAAATTAAATAAAAAATAGGATTTTTAATAGGGTTGCTGCATGGTTTATTAAAGCATACATCTCCTAATGTTGATAATTATGTTATTAAATACAAAAAAAATATTAAATATTTTTTTTTTTTTCCTAGTCAAATTTAAATGCTAGGTATTTTTATAATAAGTCGTTATAACTTTGGTTAAATTTAAAAATAATAAAATAGGTAAATCATTTTTGATTTATAACCCCGAAATTTATATAAAATAGGAATTTCTAAATATAAAAATCTTAAAAATTTTAATTATATTTCAGTTGTAAGTCTATACATTATTTTGTAATATAATTTAAGTAATTATATTTAATAAAAATTTTATTAGTTCATATAAATTGATATAAGTATTTTAATTTAATCTTTAATTAAAATATAAATTTTCTTTATTAATTGGTTCGAATCCTATTAAATTATTTTTAAGGTCATTACACCAACTTCCCTCTAGTATTAAATTTTGTAGGTGTAACATTCGTATTATTTAAATTTAAATACATTTCTTAAAATTGTTCAACGGTAAGTGAATTATTTATAATACCCTTAGTTTTAATTATAGTATAGCTTAAAATTAAACAATAAGTATGACTAGTAATAATATAAGCTTATCTTATATCATATTATAATTAAAATTGTCCTATATTATCACCTATCTAATTATTATTATTATTATTATTATTATTATTATTATAATAGGTTTTATCTAAAACAAAACTACTTACAAAAGCAGCAGTAGATATTGAAATATCTTTAAATTAGTGTATTTGTTGTTTTGTTTTTAATAGTTGGTATCTAATTAATAATAAAAAGGAAATACTTTTTAAGGTTAGTTTTATTGTACGATAAGTATACTAATCCTTTATGTCTAGTACTAGTTAAAAGAAACTAGTATAAATTAACTTATACTAAATTAAGCAATTGTATTAAAGAAATTTAAATAATATTGTATAAATATATTTTTATCTGTAAGACTTCTCTATTTATCTTACTCATAATTTTATATCCCTTCAATATGTTATACTCTCCCTCTCTCTCAACGGTCACAGGGCTAAAAATATAAATTTACAAAGACAATATATTTAATTATTAAAAAAAATTAAAATAAATATTCATAAATATTAAATATCTTATGAATAATTAAAAAGGAAAAAAATAAACAAAAAAATGTTAGTAAATATAAATAGAAATCTATTTCAAACTTTCCCATATCACTTAGTTACTATTTCTCCTTGGCCTATCTTAGTAAGTTTTTCTTTATTAAGTTTAACATTAGGTGCCGTATTATCAATGCATGGATATGGAGATTTTACCTTTTTTTTAGGATTAGCTTCAACAGGTTTAGGTATGCTATTATGGTTTAGAGATATTATCTTAGAAGCAACTTATTTAGGATGCCACACTACTCAAGTTCAAAAAGGATTAACTATTGGAGTTATATTATTTATAGTAAGTGAAGTATTTGCTTTCTTATCTGTATTCTGGGCATTTTTCCACTCTAGTTTAAGTCCTAGTATCGAAATAGGAGGAATCTGGCCACCTCAAGGTATAGAAGCTTTATCTGCTTTTGGTATACCATTATTAAATACTTTCTTATTATTAAGTAGTGGATCAACTATCACATATGGACACCATGCTTTAATCAAAGGAGATAGAAAAAAAGCAATAATAGGAGGTTTATTAACTATCGTATTAGCTATTATTTTCACAGCTTTACAATATGTGGAATACTTTAATGCTAGTTTCACTATAACTGATTCAGTATTTGGTACAACATTCTATGCCTCTACTGGTTTACATGGTATCCATGTTATAATAGGTACAATCTTTATAGCCGTAGGATTTTTCAGAATAATCAATTATCATTTAACAAATACTCACCATATAGGATATGAAGCAAGTATTTTATACTGGCATTTTGTTGATGTAGTCTGGTTATTTTTATTTATAGCAGTATACTACTGGGGTGGAAATTAATTTCCCTATTGTATCATTAGAAAAAGAGTAAATTTATTTTATCATAAGATCTTAAAATAATAATAACTTAAATTCATTCTCCACCTAGTATTAGACATAATGAATAAGTGCGAGTATTAGAACTATAAATTAATAAAAACCTGAATTAATCCATAATTCATTTAATCTTTATTAATAAACTTACTCTATTTTTTATTACTTAAAAAAAACTGATTAAATCATTTTAAATTTCTACAAATTAAAAGTAGAACCTCATGAGTAAAGAATTTCATTTTACTTAACTATAAGATAAAAGTAAGTCTTCTATATTTACTTTAGGTTAGTTAGGAAAATCTAAATGTTTTACACTTAATTAGTTCAATCAGAATAAAATTTAGAAAACCTAAGCCTATAAAAAGAAAAGAATAAAATAAAAAAAAATATTCTATATCCAAAGGTAAAAAAGATTCCATTTCTAAAGCTGAATTAATTAAACCAATACATTCTCTTTAAGAGTTATCTGTAGCACCAATAAAAATTTCAGGTGTTAAATTATAATCATTATTCAATTAACCACTCTTAAAATACCAATTATAACATATAAGCCTCGAGGACTAAGAAAAATAAATTGAATAAATCAATAAAAATCTATAACTTATATAAGAGTATAAATTTATTTTATTAAAAATGAAACCTATAAAATATTTCATTTTCTCATCACATTACAGGTACCCTAAGGTCATTAAAAAAAATAGTTAAACTCATGAATTTATCTTTATTTTTATTTTTAATAGGTGTTTTAGGATTTATTTTAAATCGAAAAAACATAATATTAATGATAATAGCGATAGAAATAATGCTATTAGCTGTAACCTTATTAGTGTTAATAAGTTCATTTAGTTTTGACGATGCGATCGGACAAAATTTTAGTATCTTTATTATATCTATAGCAGGTGCAGAATCAGTTATTGGTTTAAGTATTTTAGTTGCTTTTTATAGATTAAGAGGAAATATCTCTTTAAGAACATAATGTATTTATCAATTTTAATTTTTCCTTTATTAGGAAGTTTTGTATCAGGATTCTTAGGAAGAAAAATAGGTGTAACAGGAGCTCACCTAATAACCTGTACTTGCTTAATAATCTCTTCATTATTAGCTACTTTAGCATTTTATGAAGTAGGTTTATGCGGTTCTCCGGTATTAATTCATTTAAGTAGTTGGATCGATTCAGAAATTTTAAGTATTCAATGGGAATTCTTATTTGATCAATTAACTGTATCCATGTTTATACCAGTGCTTTATATCTCATCATTAATTCATATCTTTTCAACTAATTATATGGCTGAAGATCCACACAATCAAAGATTCTTCTCTTATTTATCTTTATTCACATTCTTTATGTTAGTCTTAGTATCCGGAGCTAATTATTTTGTAATGTTTGTAGGATGGGAAGGTATCGGTGTAGTATCTTATTTATTAATTAATTTCTGGTTTACTAGAATTCAAGCTAATAAAGCAGCAATCTTAGCCTTTACTATGAATAGAGTAGGTGATATGGGATTAAGTATAGGATTTTTTGCTTTAGTTGCATTATTTGGATCTTTAAATTATTCAACTTTATTTAGTTTAGCACCTTTTATGAATAGTAGTGCTATAGATATTATAGGTTTATTATTATTAAGTGGAGCTATGGCTAAATCAGCTCAAATTCCTTTACATAGTTGGTTACCTGGAAGTATGGAAGGTCCTACTCCAGTATCCGCATTAATTCATGCAGCAACCCTAGTAACTGCCGGATTATATTTATTAGTCAGAAGTTCACCCATCTTAGAATATAGTTCAACCTCATTATTAGTTATTACTTTAGTAGGAGCCTCTACAGCTTTCTTTGCAGCTACTTGCGGATTAGTACAAAATGATTTAAAAAGAATCATAGCTTTCAGTACTATTAGTCAATTAGGTTATATGGTGATGGCTGTAGGTCTAAGTCAATATAATGTAGCTTTAATGCATGTAGTAAACCATGCTTTCTTTAAAGCATTATTATTCTTAGGAGCTGGAGCAGTTATTCATAGTTTCTCAGATCAACAAGATGTTAGAAGATTAGGAGGTTTAATAAACTTCTTACCATTTACTTATACAGCTATGTTAGTTGGTACTTTATCATTGTTAGCTACTCCTTGGTTAACTGGATTCTATAGTAAAGATTTAATCATTGAATTAGCTTTTGCTCAATATAGTTTTGAAGGTACATTTGCCTTTATATTAGGTAGTTTAACCGCAGGTTTAACAGCTTTCTATTCATTTAGATTAATATCATTAGTTTTCTTAACAAAACCTAATGGACCTAAAACATCTTATTTACATTCACATGAAGCTAGTTTGGCTGTAATTATTCCTTTATTTATTTTAGCTCTATTTAGTATTTTCTTTGGATATGTATTCTCTGATTTATTTGTGGGTATAGGTTCTGATTTCTTTGGAAATTCTATTTTTATTCATCCTAATCATATTGCTATGGTAGAAGCTGAATTCTCTATGGATAGAATTATTAAATTATTTCCTAGTATTTTATCTTTATTAGGAGCTCTTTTAGCTGTATACCTATACCACTTTACACCTCATTTATTCTTTATGGAAAGTTCTATAACTAGAAAAATATATACTTTCTTAAATGGAAAATATTTATTTGATGTTTTATATAACCATTTCTTCATTGGAAGAGGTTTACAATTAGGTTACTTTATAAGTAAAGTATTAGATAGAGGAGTTATAGAATTCATAGGACCCTATGGATTAAGTAATACCTTAAATAATACAGGAAATAATATTAGTAAATTAGATACGGGTGTAATTACAACTTATTCTTTATATATTACTTTAGGTTTATTATCTTTAGTATTTTTAGTATTTTCTCCTATTCTATTAGATACTTCTGTATTAAATGAAATAAGATTGTTAATTATTTATTTAGCTACTTTATTTTTATTAGTTTCCCCTTATAATAATAATGATACCTCTATATACTCATTTTATTTAACTAATTATAAAAGAATTAGTTTTTATTTTACAATTTAGCTTAAGATGAAAAGATTTAGGTTTTTTTAGAAATAGAATTTTTAATTATCAGTTAAAGTCTGAAAATTTTATTTTAAATAAATAAATAGAAAAATAGAAAAAATTTCATATCTTATATTATTATCTTGTTTCGCTCTTAGGTATTTTAGTTTAAATCTAAAAACATTTGGGATGTTTTTTTACTTCTTTTTTATTAATTTTTAATTTAACTTTAAATATTATATATTTATACATTTAATACAAACTTTTGTTTTATTTTATTTTATTTATATTATGGCTTATCCTACTTTATTTTTATACTTTTCAGTTTAATATGTTTAGAACTTTATTTACTTTATAGTAGAGTAAAAGCTTAATTACAAAGATGTTACTTTATGTGGAATTTGGTTTATATTGGTTTTATTTAGGGGTGTAATGTATATTTATTATGTTTTAGTTTTATAAGTTAATATTCCTGTTATATTCTAATTTAATTTGTTGATATTTTACCTTTATATTATTTATTTGTGATACTACCGATATAGCCAATATTAAGTTATATTTCTAATTAGAACCTTTAAGATATGCTCAAATTTGATACTATAACCTAAATGATACGTCCAGTAGGCAATTAAGGCAGCTAGGCTTAAGCTAATAAATAGACTGTATTTTAAATAATATACCTAATAAATGGGCCATAGTTTATTATAATTGAATGAGACTTATGACTTATAATTAGAATCATTTTTTTTTTTTAGATTAAAAATTCTTTAGTATAAAAGAATGAATGAAGAACTTGGGTAATTAATAGTTAAAATATAAATTTAATTCTCTTAGTTTAATGGTAGAACATCATTCTTCTAAAATGTCAATTTTGGTTCGATTCCAAAAGAGAATAAATACCGTATACCTGAACCCTCTTAACTATACCAAAGATTCTACTCAGAATATCTAATACCTTATAAGGACAAGATAAATAATATTAAAAATAAATAAAAAAGGTGACAAGATAAAGATTAGTATAAAGTGGTTTATATTTAAGCTCAGATTACTATTTTCCCTTTATTTGTGAAACATTTTATTTTTTTTATCTTAATAAATTTAAATTTATAAAAAGGTAGATAAACTATAATCTAGTAATTCTATGATTTTGAAAAAAAAGGATTATGACTTAAATGAAACTAAAATAAATATTTTTTTATATAGTATATTTATATTAGATTAAACATAGAAATTTAATATTTTTCATTTATTTCTATTCAATTTCTAGCTATTCTAAAAAAGAATTAACACAGGTTAAGTTAGTTTAGACTAATAATGTTGAAGCTTGTATTTTATGAATTTAGATAAACCTTATATTATTAGGGGTAATGAATCTAAAATTTTTTATAGATAAATTATCTTGCTTCATAAATATAATAATAAAATTAATATATAGGTGCCCTAAAATAAATAAAAGCCATAAAAATTATGAAGCTTATTTTAAAAATTAAAAAGATAATATAATTTAGAATCTTCTAAATAAAAATTTTGGTTATTTTCTCTACAGTAGTGAGGTATACTTATTTTCAAGTTTAATGTTTATTATATTGTTTTACTTCCGCAGACTGTTTATTTTTTTTAAGTTAAAATATCGAAGGTAATGAGAAGGTTTAATATATTCCTTATACTCAGGTAATTTGAATAATCAAATTAAAAAAATTTAAGATTTAAATAAGAATATAACTATCAGACTATGATAATTATAAACGATTACTCACTACTAATGAATACAAAGTAAAAATTAAGTATTAAAACATAAAGTTTTCTTAGAACATCAAAAACAAAAAATAAAATCTTATTATATCTCGCAGAATCTTAAGATAATATTAAGAGTGATAGAAAAAAAAAAAGTAATAGAGTTAAGAAGGAATCGAACCTTACCATAAACTTTGCAAATTTACTACAGAACCAACTATAAACTTAACTCTTTATATTTCCTCCCTGACCCGCTGACCTAGGAAGGAGGAAGGAGGAAGGAGGAAGGATATAAAAATTGAACATCCCATATACCCTCTACTTGGACAGGATAGTAGGATAATAATAAAAAAACTCTTTCTTTTAATTAAAACTTTAATCTAAAATCAATATTGGGCTATACCTTCTTTCCCTTCCAGTACTAGTATCCTATAGTCAATTAAGGTAGGATTAAAAATAAACGTAGATATAAAGTTAGATATTAACCATCCATACATTTTATTTGAGATTCTTTTTCTAATCTAGTTAAATTAGATAATTTCAATAACTTCGATTGTATGAACTAAGGTAAATATACATTAACTTTATTACCCTATAACAGATTAAGAATTAGCCAAATATTTAAATATTGAATGATTATGACATATGAGTTGAATACAGGTGTCCAACTTGTCATATAAAGAAGACTCATAATAATTCAGCATAGGTTAAGAAGATATAATTAATATTAAAGTAACCAGCAGCTAAATCTCTTAAGGAACTCAAAAAATTAGTCCACTTTATATAAGCCCCCATACTCTTTTTTCTTTTTCTTTTTTTTTTTAGTTCTTTGGGGTGAAGGGGAAAATTTAAATTAAGATTTATTATTTAATTTAACTATGAACAATCTAATTACTTGTTGTAAAGTAAATAGAGGTAGAACATATTTAGATAAAATATAGATTAAAACAAATAATACTACAAATGAAAAATATAATTGATTTAAAAAATAAAAAGGTATTAATTGTGGCATAAGTTATTAATATGAAATTTTAGCTCTTATTAAAATTAAGAACTATCTCTTGCTAAGGCAACAATATTTATAAAAACTAAACATAGAATGAGATAATGACTTACTCTTTTATATATATAGAAATATTACTTAAATTGAAATAACTTATTTTACATATAAATTAAAAAGTCTATTACCTTTTTTCGTTAACAGGTGTCAAAAATATTAAAGATTTCTATTTATACTGTAAAACTAATAATATTTTAATTAATTATTAATCTAACACTTTTAAAAACTTAAACTATATCGTTAAAATAAATTTAACCTAATTATTCAATTTAATTTAATATAATATAATTACCATCCCTTAACTATCTACAAATGAATGAAGACTGCACACTATAAAAAGTAGGGAATCCTTTTTGTTTTACAGGTTACAAATTGAATAATAGGCCTCGCTTAAGCTTAAAAGAGATTAACCTTATACTACTTTCTTAACCCGTACTAGTTTTACTCTTAGTTGAAGTTCAATACTTAGTTAATAATGTAGGGAATCCTATATTTTTCTTAAAACTAATGCTTTTTTAAAAAAAATTTTTTTTTTTCTTAAGAGTAGAAAGTATCTGAGCTTACACCCTTTAACTAAGTTAATTAAAATATAATTTTCATTAAAATATTTTACTATACTTATATTAAAACAAGGCAGAATAGCCTCTCTAAAAGAAGTAGTTTTGTCCTTTACGAGTTATGGAAAATTAAATAAAATAAACGAATAATTATTTCGAAAAAAAAAGATAAATTGGAGCCCTAAAATAAATATCAAACCTTATAGGTAATAAAGATTTTTTAATCAGATAAGAAATTTACAGAAGTTCGATTCTTCTAGGTTTAAAAAAACAAAAAATACTTCGTTTTAGTTACAGTGTATTGAAAAATCTTATCCCATTATTTTATATATTTATTTCTAAATAAATATTTTTTTTTCGAGTAAATACCACCAAGAATATATTCTTATTGGACAATGTTTATATTATAACAATATTTTTTATTAAAAATCTCAAGTGTATCATTAAATAGTATATATGAGATATAAAAAATAACCAAAAAAAAAGTAATTAAAATTAAACTAAAACCCATGATTCAATACGATTTAATCATAAATATAATTAATATCATCATAAATTTAATAGATGTATTATTAGTTTTATTACCCGTTTTACTTTCAGTAGCTTTTATGACTATAATTGAAAGAAAACAATTAGCCGCTCATCAACGAAGAGTAGGTCCCAATACAGTAGGATACTACGGAGTATTACAACCATTTGCCGATGCTTTAAAATTAATTCTAAAAGAAACAATTATACCTTCTCAATCAAATAAAGTATTATTTTATTTAGCTCCAGTTTCAACTTTAATCTTTAGTTTATTAGGTTGGGGTATCATCCCTTTTGGAGAAGGTTTAACTTTATTTGATTTTCCTTTAGGAATCTTATATACCTTAGCCTTATCCTCTTTAGGAGTATATGGAATTTTATTTGCAGGATGGTCCGCTAATTCAAAATATGCTTTTTTAGGAAGTTTAAGATCTACAGCAGCCATGATAAGTTATGAATTAATCTTAAGTTCAGCAATCTTAATCATCATATTATTAACAGGATCTTTTAATTTCACAAGTATAATTGAAAGTCAACAAGCAATATGGTTTATAGTACCTTTATTACCAGTATTTATTATATATTTTATTTCTATTTTAGCTGAAACAAGTAGAACTCCTTTTGATTTACAAGAAGCTGAATCAGAATTAGTAGCTGGTTTCTTTACTGAACACAGTTCAATTATATTTGTTTTCTTTTTCTTAGCAGAATATAGTTCTATAGTATTATTTAGTTGTATTACAGCTATTTTATTTTTAGGAGGTTATAATATACCTAATTTAATTATTAATGATACTTTCTTTAATGTACAATCTATAGTTTTAGGTTTAAAAACATGTATTTTCTGTTTTATGTTTGTTTGGTTTAGAGCAACTCTGCCTAGATTAAGATATGATCAATTAATAGAATTCTGTTGGTTAAATCTTTTACCTATAGTTGTAGCCTTTATTATTTTAGTTCCTAGTATATTAGTAGCTTTTGATATAGCACCTTACTAAAAAAATACCTTTTTCTATTTAGACTTATAACCTTACTCCCCTTTTACTTTGTGGTTTAAAGGGTATATGGCTTTTAGGATATAAGGAAAGGGGAGAATAATTTTAATTCAATTTGGAAATATTCTCCCCTTATTAAAACAAGGCAGAATATTCTTCTTAAAAGAAGTAGTTTTGTCTTTTACGAGTAATGGTAATAATAAATAAATATTAAAAAATAATAAATATAAAATCCTTTATATTAAATTATAAATTTAAAGCCTATGATTTAAAGGTAGAATAATTTCTTGATAAGGAATCTGTAGAAGTTCGATTCTTCTTGGGCTTAAAAAATAATAATGTTTTATTAGTTACAGTGCGGATAATACCCCCAAAATCAAATTTATAAAAAAAGGCAAAATCCTTTTTTAACAATTAAAATGTTAAAAATCTACAACTAAACATAGAAAAGTTTTAGAAAAAAAAAAAAGAAGATATAAAAAAAAATGTAATTAAACAATAATTTTAAAAATACTATTAAATAAATAAAATAAAATAAAATAAAATAAAATAAAAAATAAAAAAAAAATAAAAAATAAAAAAAATCTAGAAAAAAAAAGATATATTTAATAAATTCATAAAATTTAGCTATTCAATTTAATTAAAATTTAATTTAGTGAGGTTATTTAAATCGCATATTTTACTTAGACTTGTCAATTCTTACGTAATTGATTCCCCTCAACCTGCCAATTTATCCTATTTATGGAATTTCGGGTCTCTATTAGGTGTTTGTTTAATATTACAAATATTAACAGGAATCTTTTTAGCTATGCATTATCAACCACATGTAGATTTTGCATTTAATTCAGTAGAACATATAATGAGAGATGTAAATAATGGTTGGGCAATTAGATATACACATGCTAATGTTGCATCATTCTTCTTTATTTTTGTATATGCTCATATAGCCAGAGGATTATATTATGGTTCATATAAAGCACCAAGAGTCTTATTATGGGTAATAGGAGTCATTATTTTAATAGTCATGATGGCTACAGGGTTTTTAGGATATGTATTACCATATGGTCAAATGAGTTTATGGGGTGCTACTGTAATTACAAATTTATTCAGTGCTATACCAGTATTTGGACAAGATTTAGTAGAATTAATCTGGGGAGGATTCAGTGTAGGTAATGCCACACTTAACAGATTCTTTTCATTACATTACTTATTACCTTTCTTATTAGCAGCTTTAGCTGTAGCTCATTTATTAGCTCTACATACACATGGTTCAAATAATCCAAATGGAATAGGATCTAGTGGAGATAGATATTCAATGCATCCTTACTTTACATTTAAAGATTTAGTGACTATTTTCTTTTTCTTTTTAGTATTAAGTATTATGGTTTTCTACTTTCCTAATTTTTTAGGACATAGTGATAATTATATACCAGCTAATCCAATGCAAACACCAGCTTCTATTGTTCCTGAATGGTATCTATTACCATTCTATGCAATATTAAGATCAATACCTAATAAATTATTAGGAGTAATAGCAATGTTTGGATCATTATTAATCTTATTAGTATTACCTTATACAGATTTATCTAGAGTAAGAGGAAATCAATTTAAACCATTTATGAAATTTGCTTTCTGGTTATTTGTAGTAGATTTTATTATTTTATTATGGATTGGTTCTCAACATCCTAATGAACCTTATGTAACTATTGGACAAATAGCTACAGCTTTTTACTTTGCATGGTTCTTAGTAATAGTTCCAGCTATTGGTATCTTAGAAAATACTTTCATGGATTTAGCTACTGAAACAAATACTAAAAATTAAAAGATTTACTTTTATATTCCCCTTCGCTTATTTTATTACCTGTACACTCGTAGTTGAGTAAGGCTACCTAAATTACTATTTCTATCTTTTCTTTATTTATTTTATTTTTTAAAGATAAACTTTACTAATAAATAATTTTCATTAAAGTTAGAGGTTTAAAACTTAGTCAAATATTACAACCTTTTTATACTAAACAAAAATTAGTAATAAAAAAAGGATTTCATATTTCAATTGTAAAAATTGAAAATAAAAAATTATACAACGAATGATTATAATATGCCACAATATTATTTTTCAAATAAGCCCTAGAATAAAAAATAACTTTAGTTTATCAAGTATAAAATATTGTAAATAATTCTAATACTTTATCTAAAGGTAAAATTTTAACTAATGATTAACTAGAAAATGATAAAAATTTTTATTTAGCAACTTTTAATTTTAAATGTGAAGAATATTGTAATTCAATTGTTAAAGATATTAAAAAAAAATATTTTGAAGAAAGAACATATATATAGAAAAATGGGAATTTTTTAAACCATTTAAACCTAAATATCTAGAAAAATTTGGAAAATTTAATTTACCTTACCTACCTGGGTAGTAGTGAGTATGTAAGATCATTCAAATAATTCTTCATGAGGTAGTAACAGAATCAATTATTATTTATAAAAATAGAATTTATCAAATTCATTAAGATAATATAGAAGTTTTTGAAAAATGATTAATTTTTTATATCTTTGATTGATCTTCAATCAAATAAAGATAAATATGATTTTTAATAGAATATTATAAATATTATCTTTAAGATAATAATATTTTATTAATAACTAAAGAATTACCTACAAACTATTTAACTATAAAAAACTAAAAAGATTCTTAAAAAAAAATTTTTACATTTGATATTGAAATATTAAAAATAAAATATAAATGAATTTCTTATTTGTATTGTATCTTTGATTGTAATAGACATACTTTAGGTTTACATTATAATCAATGATTTAATCCTTTATTAAGAAGAAAAAATAGAAAAAAAAAAAATAATCATTTAGGTAATGTTGTTTTTAATTTAGGGGACTTATATTTTCCCTTGTCCGGCTACAATTTATAATAAGAGTAGAAATTAAAAGATTTTCAATAAATAAATTAGTTCATATAACTAATTCAAAAACAATTAAATTAATTTATTAATATAGTTATTTACAAATAGAAGAGAGGAGATCTAAAAATAAATAGGATTCTTTTAAAGAATAGTAGCTACTATTCAAACCCATTTAAATAAGTATACTTATACATAATACTTTTCTGTTATTCCTTTTCCTTAAAAATTTCATAAAATCTAAAGGATACTTAAATAAAAAATGATATTATTATTAAAAGGCTGACTTGATATAAATATCTTGTTTTATATTTATAGAGATTATGAGTTAAATACTTGAGTATTTAATTAAAAATTAAAGGTTAAATATTAATTTTCCCCACCTTTATTCATCTATTCCTCTACTCCTCTACTAGTACCTATAAGTTAAGTGCGAAAGGCTCTAGAGATTAGGGAGCCTAAGGGGAATATAAAAGTAAATATTTTATTTTATTTCTATAAATGTATACCTTATTTTATCACTAAGAATAAATATAAGGGAAACAATATAAGAATTAATGTAAATATATTACATCTTTAATATAAGAGCAAGTTAAAATTGTAAATACATAAGCTTGAATTACAGATACCGCTAATTCTAGTCCACATATAGCTAAGAATAGAGAAAATGGTATTAAAGTAATAATAGCTGCTAGTACTCCAGCACTAAACATTTTATATAAAAATGTAGATAATATTTTCATTAAAGTATGACCAGCTACTACATTAGCAAATAATCTTATTCCTAAAGAGAAAGCTCTAGCTAAATAACTTGTTAATTCAATTAAAACTAATAAAGGAACTAAAGCTAAAGGTGTCCCAGAAGGTACAAAATATGAAAAGAAATGTAATTTATGAATACTTAAACCTAAAATAGTTACTGCTATTAAAATAGTGAATGATAATCCAATACTTACCATTATAGAAGTAGTGATAGTGAATGAATAAGGTACATTACCTGTTAAATTAGCTATTAATACGAAGAAGAAGATTGAGTAAATAAAAGGTAAGTAAATTTCTTTACCTAATTGTTCTCTAACCATAGAATGTATACTTGCATATAAACTTTCTAAAGCTATAGACCATTTACTTGGTACTAATTTGATTTCATTGTTACCAGCATAGTGTAATCCAACTATTAAGAATAATACTAAAATAGAGTATAATCCTAAATTAGTTAAAGTAATATTTAAATACCCTAATATTGGAGCATTTATACCTATTAAATTTGTAACTTCAAATTGTTCTAAAGGAGAATTTATATAAGAGATATTTGAATTTATTAACATTTTTTTAAATTAATTATTTTTTTTATTTTTCGCATATGATATTTTGGGTTTATTTTATTTTTGGTTTTGGTTTTTATGAGGGATTCTTTTATCAGATTTTTATATTAACCTAATTAATTATTAAGAGTCTATTTATATTTTGTCTATAAAATGTTTATAATCTTAATATCGATATAAGTTTAGTTATTTATAATTTAATATAAAATATATTGATTATTTCTATTAGAATTATTTCCTATAATAATGAGAGCTAATAACATTAAAGATATAATTATATCTAGTTAAGTATTAGTTTACATTAGCTTATTAAGTATTTATTATTCATTTATAGAAGGATATTTATTTTATGGGTAGCTTTACAATGATAAGTAGTAAGGGTAAATAACTATAGCCAAATATAAACTTAGTAAAAATAAAAAAATTAGTTATAGGGAGATTATCTAAACCCAAATTAAAAACAAATACCTAATAACTATTTGTTAGTTCCTTTAGTTTAAAAAATATAAATGCTAACTCTAAATAGTTCTATTTACTAAAATATAAATTAAATAATAACTCATTAATATAAATTTATAAATATATATATATAAAATAATAAATATTTCTGAGTTAAGCTATCCCAGTCTATGACCTACTACTTTATAAGTTATAATAGGATAAAGTATTTAGGTTGCTAATTAAAGTTAATAAAATTAAAGGGAAAAAATGAGTTTCAACTATTTTCTATTTTGAGAAATAAATATTGGTGCAATCATAGCTAATAATAAAATGACACTAATCATAATTAACCAAGAAGCTCCATAAGTATAAAGTCCTTGTCCAATAGCTTCAATTTGTAAGAAAGGAGTTAAAGCAGTATCAGCTATAACCGGATTAAAAGCAGTATTCACCCAATCATTCATAGAAATTTCATAATTTAAAATAAAACCATTAAATTTAAATAATAAATCTAATAGGGTATTAGAAACATTATTAAAACTGAAAGGAATAATAGTATATATTTCATAAATAAATAAAGAACCTATAGATAAAGCTAAAGGTAAATTTTTAGTATAATGAGGTCCTGTTTCTAAAATATCAGTTAATTTAATATTAATCATCATAATCACAAAAAGGAATAAAACAGCAATAGCTCCAACATATACAATAATATAAGATATACCAATAAATCCTATACCTAATAAAATTAAATATCCAGCAGCATTTACAAAAACTGAAATTAAAAAAATAACAGCTATGACAGGATTTTTAGAAGTAATAACTAAAACACTAGAAAATAGAGCAGCAAAAGCTAATAAATCAATTAAGAAATGTTTCATATAAAAGACAAGATAATAAATTTACCTACGTACTTAACGTTCATTTATCTATATACATTCATATTTTAAAATTTAAATAAATATATAAATAAAAAAGACTAGAGGTGTAAACAAAATAAAAATAAATATTAAGTAGGTTAAACCAAGAGATATTAAAAAATAGTAAAAATAAAAAATAAATAAGTTATCATTAACAAAAATGGACTCTTTTAAACTAAAAATTTAAATAATAGAGATGTAGAGATCGGAAAAAGGGGATTATAAA